GAAAGTGAAGATATTCTACATAATGTGAATATTCCACCAAAAAGTTTTCTTTTAGTTCAAAATGAACAATATGTAGAATCAGAACAAGTGATTGCTGAAATTCGCGCGGGAACGTCCACTTTGAATTTTAAAGAAAGGGTTCGAAAACATATTTATTCTGAATCAGAGGGAGAAATGCACTGGAGTACGGATGTGTACCATGCACCCGAATTTACATACGGTAATGTTCATCTCTTACCAAAAACGAGTCATTTATGGATATTATCAGGAAGGCTACAAAGATCCAGTGTAGCCCCTTTTTCGCTCCACAAAGATCAAGATCAAACGAACATTCATTCTCTTTCTGCCGAACAAAGATCTATTTCTAACTCCTCAGCGACTAATGATCCAGTAAGACACAAATTTGCTAGTTCGGGTCCCTCTAGTAAAAAAGAGGATAGGATTTTTTATTATTCAGAACTTAATCGAATCGTATGCACCGGTCATTCTAATCTCATATATCCTGCTAAGAATTCTGATTTATTGGCAAAGAGGCGAAGAAATAGTTTCATCATTCCATTTCAATTGATTCAAGAACGCGAGACAGAATTAATGCCCCCTTCAGGTATCTCGATTGAAATACCTATAAAAGGTATTTTCCGCAGAAAGAGTATTCTTGCTTATTTCGATGATCCTCGATACCGAAGAAAGAGTTCAGGAATTCTTAAATATAGGACTATAGAGGCGCAGACAATCGTCAAAAAAGAGGGTTTGATTGAGTATCGAGGAGTTAAAGAATTTCGACCAAAATACCAAATGAAAGTAGATCGCTTTTTTTTCATTCCCGAGGAAATACATATCTTACCTGCATCTTCTTCCATAATGGTACGGAACAATAGTATCATTGGAGTAGATACACAAATCACTTTAAATACAAGAAGCCGGGTAGGCGGATTGGTCCGAGTGGAGAAGAAAAAAAAAAAGATTGAACTGAAAATCTTTTCCGGAGATATTCATTTTCCTGGAGAAAGAGATAAGATATCCCGACACAGTGGCATTTTGATACCACCAAGAAGGGGAAAAACAAATTCCAAAGAATCAAAAAATTTGAAAAATTGGATCTATGTCCAAGGGATCACACCTACCAAGAAAAAGTATTTTGTTTTGGTTCGGCCCGTAATCCCATATGAAATAAGGGATGGTATAAATTTAGCAACGCTTTTCCCTCAGGATCTGTTGAAGGAAAAGGATAATGTGGAACTTCGAGTTGTCAATTATATCCTTTATGGAAATGGCAAACCTATTCGGGGAATTTCTGACAGAAGTATTCAATTAGTTCGGACTTGTTTAGTAGTGAATTGGGATCAAGACAAAATAAATTCTTCTATTGAAGAGGCCCGTGCTTACTTTGTTGAAGTAAAGACAAATGGTATAATTCGAGATTCCCTAAGAATCCATTTTGTGAAATCCACTATTTCGTATACCGGAAGAATAAGAAAAAGGAATGATCTGTCAGGTTCAGGATTTTTTTCTGATAATGGATTAGATCGTACCAATATCAATCCGTTTTATTTCATTTATTCAAAAACAAGACTTCAACAATCATTTAGTCAAAATGAAGGAACTGTTCGTACATTCTTGAATAGAAATAAGGAATGCCAATCTTTTCTAATTTTGTCATCATCCAATTGTTTTCGAATGGGCCCAGTCAAGGGTGTAAAATCTCACAAAGAATCAATTAAAAAAGATCCCCGAATTCCAATTAGGAATTCGTCGGGTCCTTTAGGAACAGCTCTTCCAATTGTGAATTTTTATCCATTTTACCGTTTAATAACCCATAATCCTATTTTGGTAACTAACTATTTGCAACTTAAACACAATTTTCAAGTACTTAAATATTATCTAATCGATGAAAATCGAAGAATTTTGAATCCCGATCCATGTAGTAACATCATTTTGAATCCATTCAAATTGAATTGGTATTGTCTTCATCACAATTATTGTGAAGAGACATCTACAAAAATAAGTCTTGGACAATTTCTTTGTGAAAATGTATGTATAGCCAAAAATGGAACAAACTTAAAGTCGGGTCAAATTATAATTGTTCAAGTGAATTCGGTAGTAATAAGATCAGCTAAGTCCTATTTGGCCATCCCTGAAGCAACTGTTCATGGCCATTATGGGAAAATCATTTACAAAGGAGATACGTTAGTTACATTTATATATGAAAAATCAAGGTCTGTTGATATAACGCAGGGTCTTCCAAAGGTGGAACAAGTCTTAGAAGTTCGTTCGATTGAGTCAATATCGATGAATCTAGAAAAGCGGATTTCTAATTGGAACGAAAGTATAACAAGAATTCTTGGAATTCCGTGGGGATTCTTGATTGGCGCGGAGCTCACTATAATACAAAGTCGTATCTCTTTGGTTAATAAGATCCAAAAGGTTTATCGATCTCAAGGGGTGCAGATCCATAATAGGCATATAGAAATTATTGTACGTCAAATAACATCAAAAGTCT